ATGATGGCCGTTGGTCAAGCAGGCCCCCATCGTCTAGTGGTTTAGGACATCTCTCTTTCAAGGAGGCAGCGGGGATTCGAATTCCCCTGGGGGTAGGGTACTACGAAAGGAAGTTGATCATGGATTACCAATAAGTCGAAAATGGATTCTTCCTGGGTCGATGCCCGAGCGGTTAATGGGGACGGACTGTAAATTCGTTGGCAATATGTCTACGCTGGTTCAAATCCAGCTCGGCCCAATAATTCGCCAATCCGCCATGAGATGATATAACCCCCTTTGTACTTCAGAAATACCCGATCCGGAGATAAAAACAAATCAAATTTTCTGCTAGATCCCGTATTTCCCTGGGATTGTAGTTCAATTGGTCAGAGCACCGCCCTGTCAAGGCGGAAGCTGCGGGTTCGAGCCCCGTCAGTCCCGACGGATCCAATAAATATATCAAAAAATCTCTCCCTTTTTCTGAAGGGGACCGGGGGAAGAATTCCATTGTCAAAGCAAAGGGGAAATCCTTATTTCTTTTTTCATTTAGCTTTTATTGTTTGTTTGGGTTTGTAACTATGTGACGACTGGAAGTGGAAGAGCTATTTGATGAGACTTCATCAGATGATTGTACAATAAAATAAGGAACTAGATAGATTAGAGAGAAACAAAGAACAGATAATAAAAAATGATAAATAAATAAAGGAATTTTGGATTAGGTCAGCAATCCAAGTTTGGGGCGGTATGGATAAAAGAACTTCCTATGTTATACTATTCAATTCTCGACGACGAATTGATTTGATAGTTCAGATATTGTTATTCATGATATTGATCTGATTCAAGATCATCGAGAGGTAATATTCATTCATTGAATTTACAGGCCAAAGATTTATCATCTCTATGGGATTAAATCCCGAGTTATTGCAAAGTCAAAAACCGATGAGATTATGGAAGTAAATATTCTTGCATTTATTGCTACTGCACTATTTATTCTAGTTCCTACCGCTTTTCTACTTATCATTTATGTAAAAACAGTCAGTCAAAACGATTAATTATTAACTAATTTGAATGAAACTTGACTTCTGAGTTCTTAGCCAAAATTGACGAAATAAAATGAAAAAGATTCCAATTTTCTGTCTTAAATGAAATGAGTGGACTAGAATCGGCAGTATTCTAATAGATAGATAGTATGGTAGAAAGATTCATCTATTTCTTTCTACCATACTATTTATTAGTTAGATTGTTGTTATAAAGCTGCCCCCTGGAATAAAATAAAGATAGAGGCTGCATTTGATATGGATCTATATATCAATCTACAATATTATCTTGATATATGTGAATATCAATTCCATATATGGGATTGACATAGCATCCAATTCCAGTTATTTGCTATATCTATTTGTTCTGATCAATCTGAATTATTCCTATGTCTTATAGTTTGAATTACTATATTTTTGATTTCCAATATGAATCTCGGTATCTATTGAGAGAATCAAATCAATGAAGCAAAAGCGATAGATATAGGCATATTCAAAAAATCACGTAGTAATCTTTTTTTTTTAACATTCCCAAGAAGTAAACCATTGATAGTAGTTCCACGGGCATCGAAAAGGAAGAGTAAACCTCACTGATTTTTAACGCCTGAACCATGATATGAAATAAGTCGATAAAGTATAAATCCAATTTCAAAAATTCGAAAGCGGTAAATGCGCAATATGTGACTCACCTGACGATCTTATTCTACATAGTATCTCGTTAGACAACCACTATGTTTATATCCTTTCCTTCTCATACAAAGTGCGTATACACTTAACAAAACCACTTCTTCTTTGAACAGTAAAGAGAGAAACAAATCAAAATAAAAAAAGGGTCCGGCCCTCCTCAGTATCACCTAGGAAGAGGCCGTTGATTGGAATAGAAAATTTAGGAAGAATTAGCTTCGAATAAATTTCCTGGGATCCTCTTCCTTTCGAACTACAAACATGGGAATCGTTGAAATAGCTCTTTGATTGAAAGAGGATGATTCCTATAATACATTACTCCAGTCGAGTCCAATGGAATTTCAAAATGAAGATATTTTTATTTTGTTCCAAACGTGTTGCAGAACCGTCTAGAAAGCAATTGATATTGATACAGGTTGCTTCCTTAACTCAATTAGTAGGACCCCTAGAGTCCACTCCTTCCCCACACTACGAGTGAAAGGGAAAAAGTAAAGACTACCATTAAAGCAGCCCAAGCAAGACTTACTATATCCATATGAATTATGTCCCCTATCTCTATAAATATAAAGGAATTGTTCCATTATTCCTCACTAATAATAGTAGAATCAATGGCGCAGAGTCAAAAAGAACGAAAACTATTAATAAACCAATCCAATAAATTCGCTCATTTTAGAAGAAATTCCTATATTATTTATAATCGGGAAAGATTAAACCCAAGGAAAATACGCAGTAACATCTCAAGGGAATGTTACTAATGGAACATGTAGGAATAATAGGTCCTATTCTTTTTTTGTTGACCC